AACCTTTCCCTTTAAGGAATTTAATTGGTTAGCATAATATCTAATAAATAGAAAATCGAATAGTAGATAATCTGTTATGAAAGAAAGAAAACATTCTTTGAAGAATCAAGATTCGTAACCAATCCTTGCCTTATTTGTTGGATTAGGTCTAACTTTCTTGACTAAACTGCAAGAGTGGAACTTTACGAGATGAAATAGGGAAAGACAGAAGATAAAACTTAAAAGGATAATTGAAGTGACTCGTCTTCGAATCAACTTTGGTTGGGGGTTCGAAAAAGGAATAAAAATAAAGTAAATTCAAGGAGGAGCTTTCCTTTTTTTAAGGGGCCCCTCGGGGGGTCGTGGAATGCTTTTCTTCTCCTCTTATTCCATTTTCTTCTCCTCTTATTCCATATGGAATACAATCAGTTAAAATAAGAAGGAATAGGGGAATATTCGACCGTTTCAATTCTTTATTTATCTTTTATTCCAAAATTCTCCCGAAAATCCAATTTCATTTTTCAATGGGGTTAGATGATCTAGTTCTTAATATTATTACTTTACTCAACTGACAGATTCCACAACAAATCTCTTGATTCGGAATTAGGGACTCATGTCGCATCTGATGAATCGATTCTCTTTTACACTTCTGTATCTCACTCGATCTTGTTTTTTAGTATTATCTAAAATAACCGATGAATTCTGAATTTTCCATAACTTAGGTAAGTGCTTTACCAACATATGTAGTGTAGTAAAAAAATAAATGGAATTTAACCCTTTCATGCTTACTATAACTAGTTATTTCGGTTTTCTACTGGCTGCTTTAACTATAACCCCAGCTCTATTTATTGGTTTGAACAAGATACGTCTTATTTGAAATGAATTGAATGAATAAGTCAGAAAAGAAAAATCTTTCTTTTGGATTCCTGGTATTCTACGACTCTTTTCCACACTAATTACCAATTCTTTTCTTGGTCATTGAGATTCGTGGATAATTTAGACTACTATTTAGGGATAGATCGTACCTCTTTTTTTTTATCCCCTCGAACAAATCGAAATGATTGAAGTTTTTCTATTTGGAATCGTCTTAGGCCTAATTCCTATTACTTTAGCGGGATTATTCGTGACTGCGTATTTGCAATACAGGCGTGGGGATCAGTTGGATCTTTGATTGAGTAATATTTCTTTTTTGATTGACCTCCTCCAGACCAGAGAGGAGGTCAAATTGGAGTTGCAATTCAACTTTGTTTTGTTAAGTTATTTTACTCTGCTTCGACATAAGATAGATGGAATCACGCTCTGTAGGATTTGAACCTACGACATCGGGTTTTGGAGACCCGCGTTCTACCGAACTGAACTAAGAGCGCTTTCATTCAAAAAGAAAACCCTTTTCTACTCCTAACGTGTCTCACGTACGTATAGTATCCACAAATTCAAGTTATACCCACTTTAATTGATCTCCTCGCTACTGCCCATAAAGAAGAAAGAAGTAATAGGTAGGGATGACAGGATTTGAACCTGTGACATTTTGTACCCAAAACAAACGCGCTACCAAGCTGCGCTACATCCCTTTTCCAAATTGTTGTACAATGGCATTGTACACAATTCCTGTCTTGTTTTCCACATCGTAATTTTCTTCTCTTTCTCTATCTATATAGAACCTTCTTGTCATTTCTTCTTTTTGGTCTCATATAATCAAGTCAAGGAATGGTATACATCTAAAATCGAATCTAATTTCACCTATAAAAGAAAGATTACTATTCCTTGGTAATGTATAGGAAGAAGAGGTCATCTTTTTCTTTTTTAGGGATAGGAAAATCTCGTCTATACGGTTCATTCTATATAGAATATTGATTTTGTTTTTTTAGTTAGGAATTTCGCATAAACAAAAGAAATACAAAAGATCTTGGGCAAGAGTATCTGATCATATATGTATTCCAATAAGGAAGGAGGATTTTCAATGCGGGATATAAAAACATATCTCTCTGTAGCACCCGTGCTAAGTACTCTATGGTTTGGGGCTTTAGCAGGTTTATTGATAGAAATTAATCGTTTATTCCCAGATGCTTTGTCATTCCCTTTTTTTTAATTCTAGTTATTGCTATGCGAGGAATTCTTCGTGACATGACGAAAATTTTCCCTTTTTCAATCCTTTTTTTTTAGTATAGGAAGGAAAAAGAAAGAAAAGATGGATTGGGTTGAACCTCAGAGTCATGAAAAATTCGGTAAATCCCATTTTGGAAAACAGAAATTCAATTAAAAGCGGTATCCAAGCTAAGTCAGGCCTCAGAAATCAGAGCATAGAAAGAGGCTGGGCTGGCTACTTAAATGAAAGGATTTCGAAGCAAAATCCTTGCTAATTCGACAAGGATTGTATTCTTTAATTATTTCTCCATTTTTTATTACTTAATTTAAGAATTTCCAAAATTTTTTATTCTAATGGATTTTATTCTTCTTCTTCGGATTCAAAATAGAAGAATAAAAGAATAAGTAGAAGAATTAAGTTAAGTCAATCCAAAAAAGAAAGGAGGTTCATGGCCAAGGGGAAAGATGTTAGAATCAGACTTATTTTGGAATGTATCAGTTGTGTTCGAAAAGGTGCCAATAAGGAATCGACGGGGATTTCTAGATATAGTACTCAAAAGAATCGCCACAATACACCTGGACAATTAGAATTCAAAAAATTTTGTCGTTATTGTCGCAAGCATACGACTCATGGCGAAATAAAAAAATAGGAGCATCGTGTGTTCGATCTTTCCAAAGAACAGATTTAATATATAGAACATAGATAGAATACAAAATACAAATCAACTCATTTGATTTCAGGTAGATATTATTTCATATGTATAGAGGGTATTCATATACTATATATGAATCAAATAATATATGGACCAAAGAAAGACTACTTCTTCTGGATCCAAAATTAATAAAATAAAGAAATCCATTTTTTTTCCAATTTTTTAATAAAGAATAAATCATGTATACATCTAAACAACCTTTTCATAAATCTAAGCAACCCTTTCGTAAATCCAAGCAAACTTTTCAAAAATCCAAGCAAACTTTTCGTAAGTCCAAGCAAACTTTTCGTAAATCCAAACAACCTTTTCGTAAATCCAAACAACCTTTTCGTAGGCGTCCTCGGATTGGCCCGGGGGATCCAATTGATTATAGAAACATGAGTTTAATTAATCGATTTATTAGTGAACAAGGAAAAATATTATCGAGACGAATAAATAGATTAACCTTGAAACAACAACGATTAATTACTCTTGCTATAAAACAGGCTCGTATTTTATCTTTCTTACCATTTCGTAACTATGAGAATGAGAAGCAATTTCAAGCCCAGTCAATTTCAATAATTACTGGTCCTAGACCCAGAAAAAATAGACATATTCCTCAATTAACGCAAAAGTTCAATTCCAATCGAAACTTAAGAAACTCCAACCAGAATTTAAGAAACAACAATCGGAACTTAAGTTCCGATTGTTGATGTTTTATTCGAAAGGGCCAGACCTATATATAAGGAAAGTAATCCAGTTTTGATTCTTGTGTTTGTTATAAGAAAGAAAAATGGGGAAGAATAAATAGTTTTTTTATTTATTGCAACATGCTCGTTGATTCTTACCACTTAATCTTAATTTATTGTATCTTCCCGGAGTTCCCTCTCCGGGAATTCGGTTTTAATTATTCCTGTATATTACTTTTTTATCCATTTAATTGATGATCTTTATTTTATTGGAAATCGTGTAAAGATTATTTGGATTTGATACAGCTACTTGTGCAAGCATTTTACGATTAAGAATCAATTCCTTCTTGTACAGATTGTGTATTAATTTACTATAACTATTGAATACTTTATATATCCGCGTTGCTGCGTTTATCCGAGTGATCCACAAACGACGAAAATCCCTCTTTTGCCTGCCTCTATCTCGATGAGAGGAAACAAAAGCTCTTCTTACTTGTTGAGTAATCATTCGATTAAGTCTTAAATGAGCCCCTCTAAAGTTTGAGGCAAATGAACGCATTTTTGTTCGTCGTCTCCGAGCTATATATCCTCGCGGAACTCTGGTCATTGAATCAAATTAACCTTAATGAATAACTAATGATTTCTCTTCTTTTAGCCATCCTTTTTCTCATTAATAACAAAACGAATTATTCCGATATATAAAATATTAATTCCAATGGCTTTTGCTACTGTAACCTTCCCAACCACGATTTTTTATTCTATTCCCTTCAGTTATTTCGCATAGAAATAACAAATTCTAACGATACTCAAAAAAATAGTGGGTTCCATCGTTTCTATGGTTCCCTTTTAAACGGTGAGGCCCTCTCTATACACCGGAGCCCTTTCTTTCATTTCATCAAAAGGTATTGTGAACTTGTATAGTTCACATTCTTTGGCTCTACCTATCCATTATAGAGTAAATAGCTCTTTTCACAATAAGAGTTATCCATACAGTGACGGCATTTAATTATGAAAGTTGGCTAAGTAGCTGACCCTGTTAGTCCGTTCTTTTAAGATAAAGGAGCATAAGCCTTTTTCTTTTTATTACTATTTCCTCCGCTTAATGGATAACCATTCTCTACCAATGGGGGAATTGCTTCTTATTTCCAATTTAGATGATTGGATTTGCACCAAAGGAAACCAGAAATTCCATATTACCATAGAAATCTAGGATAGAGCTTCTCTATCCTATTCATTGGTACCGATCATGGATACTTCCAAAATTGTCTTATTTGTTTGAACTCATGATCTGAACGAGTCACACATACACCCTAGCACATGTTCCTCGACGCTGAGGACATCCCTTAAGCGCGGCCGATTTTCTAGCATTTCGTATTGGCTGTCTTGCGTTTCTAATAAGTTGTTTAACCGTTGGCATGTCGTATGTATATAGAAAAAAAGGATTGGTTTAGATCGATCTTAACCTGATGATTGATCATCATGAAGTATTTCTATTTTCTATTAAATCGCAGAAAACCTGAATTTAGGTTTGAAATAAATTTACAAGAAATGCGACCACTACCAATCCTTAAACATTTCTGGAAACCACACTGGATCAGTATCGCAGTGCTCGTCAATCATTTCATCCCCTACAATATCGACAAGTCCATAAGCTTTGGCTTCGTCTGCTGACATAAAAACATCCCTTTCCATGTCTTCGGATACAACCCAAAAAGGCTTGCCTGTTCTTAGTGCATAAACCCTTGTGATCATTTCGCGAACTTTGTGTAACTCCTCCACTTCTAGTAAAAATTCTGGTGTCCTTGCCCGATAATAAGCACTAGCAGGTTGGTGAAGCATAATCCTCGCGTGAGGGAATGCTATACGCTTGGTGGGTTCTCCTCCAAGCAGAATGAAGGATGCCATGGACGCAGCTATTCCGAGGCATATTGTATATATATCTGGTGTCACCGTTTGCATCGTATCAAAAATTGCCATTCCTGAGATTAGCCACCCGCCTGGGGAGTTTATAAACAAAAAAATATCGCTAATTCCATCTTCTATACTGAGATATACCATGAGACCTGTAATATGATTCGTGATCTCGCAACGAATCTCTTGACCTAAAAAAAGTGTCCTTTCTCGATACATAACATTGTATAAGTCAACCCAAGTCGCTTCTTCATCTCCGGGAATCCGGTAAGGTACTTTTGGAACACCAATGGGCATATTAGATTAATATTATTAAATTTAAGTAAGAAAACTATACTTTAATATGGAAACGTAAGAATGGAAGAGAAAGAAAGAATCCGCAGTTTATTGTCTTTTTTTTTTTCTTATTCTATATGAATACTATGGATTCTATTAATACGTAGATTGAAATAATACATAGATTGAAAGGTTATATCTATAAGGAAGGTAAGACAGATTGAATAAAGAAAAAAGAATCGGTGATTGGAATGATAAACAAAGAGGGATAGGGATCTATTCTTCGTTTTTTTTCCAAATAGGCCAAGCTACCCATTGCATATTGGCACTTATCGAGTATAGAATAGATCTGCTTCTCTTTCTTCTTACGAACAGAATTGGCTTCTTATTTTTAATGGAATGAAATAAATATTCACGCTTTCTGACACAGAATCCCCTAAAGGGGTTAGGTACATAGGATATGGATAGTCTTTTCCAATGCGATAAAATAAAGCGACATCGTGTCTATTTTTCTTTGCTAAAGGGGTATTTCCATGGGTTTGCCTTGGTATCGTGTTCATACTGTTGTATTGAATGATCCGGGTCGATTGCTTTCGGTGCATATAATGCACACAGCTCTAGTTTCTGGTTGGGCCGGCTCGATGGCTTTATACGAATTAGCGGTTTTTGATCCCTCTGATCCTGTTCTGGATCCAATGTGGAGACAAGGTATGTTCGTCATTCCCTTCATGACTCGTTTAGGAATAACCAATTCGTGGGGTGGTTGGAGTATTTCAGGAGGAACTGTAACGAATCCGGGTATTTGGAGTTATGAAGGTGTGGCAGGTGCGCATATTGTGTTTTCTGGCTTGTGTTTCTTGGCAGCTATCTGGCATTGGGTATATTGGGACCTAGAAATATTCTGTGATGAGCGGACGGGAAAACCCTCTTTGGATTTGCCCAAGATTTTTGGAATTCATTTATTTCTTGCAGGGGTGGCTTGCTTTGGCTTTGGCGCATTTCATGTAACGGGTTTGTATGGTCCTGGGATATGGGTGTCCGATCCTTATGGACTAACTGGAAAAGTACAAGCTGTAAATCCAGCGTGGGGTATAGAAGGTTTTGATCCTTTTGTTCCGGGGGGAATAGCTTCTCATCATATTGCTGCGGGTACATTGGGCATATTAGCGGGCCTATTCCATCTTAGTGTCCGTCCGCCTCAACGTCTATACAAAGGATTACGTATGGGCAATATTGAAACTGTACTTTCCAGTAGTATCGCTGCTGTTTTTTTTGCAGCTTTCATAGTTGCCGGAACTATGTGGTATGGGTCAGCAACTACCCCAATCGAATTATTTGGGCCTACTCGTTATCAGTGGGATCAGGGATACTTTCAGCAAGAAATATATCGAAGAGTTAGCGATGGGTTAGCCGAAAATCTTAGTTTATCAGAAGCTTGGTCTAAAATTCCCGAAAAATTAGCCTTTTATGATTATATTGGTAATAATCCGGCAAAGGGGGGATTATTCAGAGCAGGCTCAATGGACAATGGGGATGGAATAGCTGTTGGATGGTTAGGACATCCCGTCTTTAGAGATAAAGAAGGGCGCGAGCTTTTTGTACGCCGTATGCCTACTTTTTTTGAAACATTTCCGGTTGTTTTGGTAGATGAAGAGGGAATTGTGAGAGCGGACGTTCCTTTTAGAAGAGCAGAATCCAAATATAGTGTTGAACAAGTAGGCGTAACGGTGGAGTTCTATGGTGGCGAACTTAATGGAGTAAGTTATTCTGATCCTGCTACTGTAAAAAAATATGCGAGGCGTTCCCAATTAGGGGAAATTTTTGAATTAGATCGGGCTACTTTGAAATCGGATGGTGTTTTTCGCAGCAGTCCAAGGGGTTGGTTCACTTTTGGTCATGCTACCTTTGCTTTGCTCTTCTTTTTCGGACACATTTGGCATGGCGCTAGAACCTTGTTCCGAGATGTTTTTGCTGGTATTGATCCAGACTTGGATGCTCAAGTGGAATTTGGAACATTCCAAAAAGTTGGAGATCCAACTACAAGGAGACAGGCAGTCTGATACCACATTGCTATGGTATCTTTCATCTCTCTTTTTTGATTTGACATGGGAAACATCTCTCATCCTTTCTTTGACTCTTTTTCTTTCTTTATATGGGAAATGATCCCAAATGACAAATGAATAGGTGTGGAAGTTATAATTGTAAATAAACCACGATCGAATCTATGGAAGCATTGGTTTATACGTTCCTTTTAGTTTCGACTTTAGGGATAATTTTTTTCGCTATCTTCTTCCGAGAACCACCTAAGGTTCCGACTAAAAAAATGAAATAATTTCATTGAAGTAAGAAGTCTCCCCATCTGGGAGACTTCTTACTTCAATTAGTCCCCGTGTTCTTCGAATGGATCTCTTAATTGTTGAGAGGGTTGCCCAAACGCGGTATATAAGGCATACCCAGTAAAGCTTACAAGTAAACCAGATATGGAGATGGCGACTAAAGTTGCTGTTTCCATTTTTATAGAATTTCAAGATTACAATGGATCTACGAAAAGATCGTGTATTTACAACTACAACGGAATAGTATACAAAGTCAACACCAATGATTAAATAGAATTTATGGCTACACAAACCGTTGAAGATAGTTCTAGACCTGGGCCAAGACGAACTCGCGCAGGTAGTTTATTGAAACCCTTGAATTCGGAATATGGGAAAGTAGCTCCGGGTTGGGGGACTACTCCTTTTATGGGGGTCGCAATGGCTTTATTCGCGATATTCCTATCTATCATTTTAGAAATTTATAATTCTTCTGTTTTACTGGACGGAATTTTAATGAATTAGGTTTCTACTAACTAAAACTACGAAGTCATAGTTTTTCCATCCAAAAAAGCCTTTCTACTTTAAGCTCTACATTTCTAGACATTCTGGTAGTTCGACCGTGGAATTTTTTTGTTTCGGTATCTCTGGAATATGAGTGTGTGACTTGTTAGAATTGATCCTATTGATAATACATAGAAAGGGCCTGTTATCTCTATCAAGATGATTCTAATTCGTCGGATATTTATTATTTATTCTAGTATCTGGAACACGAAATAGATAGAGTGGATCAAGAAAAAAAAATGGAACTATGATTCATACTCACTATTCAGACCTCGCAACCAGACTGAAAAAAATTCAAGTAGTTTTTAATAAAAAAAGAAAATGTCTTCCTTCCAAATTTGTTTGCCCAAAAGACAACTTTTTTTTTCTCTTGATTTTGTCGAGTTATTACACCGATTCAATAAATGATCATCAAGCGGTTCTTATTCGAAGAACCCTTGCCTTTTGTTTAGCTTGAGACTCAATCATCGTGGCTCTAGTATGAATCTAAGGTTTTAATTGAACTGATTCATAGGATCGCAACAAGATAATTTCTATCAGAAAACTACTAGAATTTTTGCTTTATTTATTTACTAGTAAAACAAAACAAGAGTAAATCCGCATTACGCAAAAAAAAAAAAAAAAGAAATCCAAAATAGGGAAGAGAAAAGTCAAGAGGCCTCTAATGACCAACATAAGGCAAAGAAAGGAAGACAGATGAGCCAACTTGAGATTTTTTGGCATTATCATCACAAAGAATAAATTCTGGATTTTTCTTATTTCATATCTTCAAGGCAAATCGACCCAATCCAGTGGCTGATGAAGTTTTGAACCCTTTTTTTTCTAATATCCGTTGAAAATTTGTGTGTTTCTGCTTGAGCCGTACGAGATGAAATTTTCATATACGGTTCTCGGAGGGGGACTCGGGTTAGTTACCTATCTCAATAAAGTATATGATTGGTTTGAGGAACGTCTTGAGATTCAGGCAATTGCGGATGATATAACTAGTAAATATGTTCCTCCTCATGTCAACATATTTTATTGTTTAGGGGGAATTACACTTACTTGTTTTCTAGTACAAGTCGCTACAGGTTTTGCTATGACTTTTTACTACCGCCCAACCGTTACAGAGGCTTTTTCCTCGGTTCAATACATAATGACCGAGGCCAACTTTGGTTGGTTAATCCGATCAGTTCATCGATGGTCAGCAAGTATGATGGTTCTAATGATGATCCTGCACGTATTTCGTGTGTATCTCACAGGTGGATTTAAAAAACCCCGCGAATTAACTTGGGTCACAGGTGTGGTTTTGGCTGTATTGACTGCATCGTTTGGTGTAACTGGTTATTCTTTGCCTTGGGATCAAATTGGTTATTGGGCAGTCAAAATTGTGACAGGTGTACCTGAAGCGATTCCGGTAATAGGATCGCCTTTAGTGGAGTTATTGCGTGGAAGTGCTAGTGTGGGCCAATCCACTTTGACTCGTTTTTATAGTTTACATACTTTTGTACTGCCTCTGCTTACCGCCGTATTTATGTTAATGCACTTTCCAATGATACGTAAGCAAGGTATTTCGGGTCCTTTATAGGGAAGGCATATCATAGAGAAAGATAATTCTAATTCTCATATATCATATCGGGTAGGTTGTGGTATTTCATTGCTACAAACATGGGTTATTGTAAAATAAGACATGTCATTTGGATACTTTTCTTCAACTCCGAAGTATTTTGATACAAATAGTTGAAGTTAATTTTACGAAAGAAAATAAGGCGGATTATGGGAGTGTGTGACTTGAATTATTGATTTGGCCATGCAGATAAAGAATTGGATCTGCCACATTAGAATTCACAACCAAAGGTGTCTCCGCATCCAATCAACACGTAAGTCCCCTATCTAGGAAGGATAGGCTGGTTCACTTGAGGAGAATATTTTCTATGATCATACCCCGACCATGTCATCCATGAACAGGCTCCGTAAGATCCCATAGAGTAGAAATGGAATAAGTCATATCACATGATCTAATTCTCTATTTATTACACTTACTTTTTTATTATAGTATGGAAATGCATTCATTTTCTTTGCATCGATTGCGATCCGCAATACTATCGGAGTAAAAGAAGGTATCTAAGGAAGAACGTAGGCTAGACTTTTGGATTTTTTATTAGTAACAAGTAAATACTTTGTTTGGACGTAAGAAATTTGCGATATTGAGGGGATAAACACCAACTAATCAAGAGACATGAGACAATCCACAAAGCAATTGATCATGATCAAATTTGCAAGCCCACTTGGATATTGAGCATTTACCCATAAGAATAGGATTCTTTTCAATGAGTAGTTGTAGGTGCAACTTCGGAAAAGAGAATCTGATAAAGCTTTTCTTACCTAGAGTCATTGAGTCATTATATACCTTATTCTATTATGGATCTTCCACGGTCTTTTTTCTTTCATTCTTGCTCGAGCCGGATGATGAAAAATTCTCATGTCCGGTTCCTTTGGGGGATGGATCCTAAAGAATTCACCTATCCCAATAACAAAGAAACCTGACTTAAATGATCCTGTATTAAGAGCAAAATTAGCTAAAGGGATGGGACATAATTATTACGGGGAACCCGCGTGGCCCAACGATCTTTTATATATTTTTCCAGTAGTAATTCTAGGTACTATTGCATGTAATGTAGGTTTAGCGGTTCTTGAGCCGTCAATGATTGGTGAACCGGCGGATCCGTTTGCAACTCCTCTGGAAATATTACCCGAGTGGTACTTCTTTCCCGTGTTTCAAATACTCCGTACAGTACCCAATAAGTTATTGGGCGTTCTCTTAATGGTTTCTGTGCCAACGGGCTTATTGACAGTACCCTTTCTAGAGAATGTCAATAAATTCCAAAATCCATTTCGTCGCCCAGTAGCTACGACAGTCTTTTTAATCGGTACTGCGGTAGCTCTTTGGTTAGGTATTGGAGCAACATTACCCATTGAAAAATCCTTAACTTTAGGTCTTTTTTAGGGATTTTTCAGGTTGATTCATTCAACCGTGAAGTACCGTGCATAGGTATCTAGGAAATAGTTACTTCCAAGTGAATCTTCCCTAGATACCTAAAATCCATTTTATTATGATCCATTTCGCGAAAATATAGATTGTGCCAAAGATGCAAAATTGTTTTCTTTTTTTTTATTCTAACTCGAAAAGGAAGAAGAGGAAAAAATTGCAATGGATTTAAAACGAGAACTTATTCTTAGGTAAATCAATTGGGAGATGCTTCTCTAGAGTGTCCCATATCTGTTTTCCATCTTCCATACGAAAACTGTCAATTCTCATAAGATCTTCTTCAGTCTTACTCAAAAGGTCCAATAGTGTATGTATATTGGCCCTTTTGAGACAATTATACGTTCTAGAAGGCAATTCTAATTGATCAATAAAAATACAATTCAATGGAATTCCTTTTTTGTTTTTCTTTAGATTAGTTAATTTTTTTTGAAAGGTTAAAAGGGGTGGAGTAAACCTGTTTTTATTTTCTTCGAAACTAGTGCCCTCTTCCTCCGCGTGTAGAAAAGGAAGAAATAAATCAATCAAATTACGAGAAGCCTCATAAAGCGCTTCCTTAGGGGTTAAACTTCCATTCGTCCATATTTCTAGAAAAAGTATCTCGTGTTTTTCATTTCCATTCCCACAATAAAAAATACTATAATTCACATTTCGAACAGGCATGGATACAGCATCTATGGGATAACTTCCATCTTGAGAGTTCTTTCTGAGTTCCGTGTGATATCCGCGATCTCTCTTGATCTGTAACTCAATACAGAAATCAATGGGCTCTGTCAAGTTAGCTATAGGTTGTGCCATATCAACGATCTCTACGGAAGGGGGTAAGATGATATCTTGAGCAGTTATGTATCTAGGACCTTTGACACAAATTGATGCGTCTCTAACTCCATAGAGATTACTTCTCAATACAATTTCTTTCAAATTTAGTAAAATTTCTTGTACGGATTCTTCAATACCTGCTATTGTAGAATATTCGTGTGGCACGCTCCCAAATTTTGCACGTGTGATACATGTTCCTTCTATTTCTCCAAGTAAAGCTCTTCGCAAGGCAATACCGACGGTATCCGCTTGACCTTTTCTAAGCGGGGACAAAATGAAACGACCATAATAAAGACGCTTACTATCTACTCTTGATTCAACACACTTCCACTGTAGTGTTTGAGTGGATCCTGCTACCTCCTCTCGAACCATAATAGACTAGTATTATTATTTGATCATTGAATCGTTTATTTCTCTTGAAAGCGGTTTAATTCTTTTACAGACGTCTTTTTTTAGGAGGTCGACATCCATTATGCGGCATAGGTGTTACATCGCGTATACAACTTAATCGTACACCACTTTTAGCAATGGCTCGTAATGCGGCATCTCTTCCACTACCAGCACCCTTTACCATAACTTCTGCTCGTTGCAAACCCACTGTACGAATAGCATCTACTGCTGTTCTTTGACCAGCATAGGGTGATGCTTTTCTTGAGCTTTTGAATCCACAAGTACCCGCGGAGGACCAGAAAACCACCCGACCCTGCGGGTCTGTAACAGTTATAATGGTATTGTTGAAACTAGCTTGAACATGAATAACTCCTTTTGTTATTCTACGTGCACTCTTCCGTAAACTAAAACGCGCATTCCTACGCAAACCAATACGCACTTTCCTACGTGAACCAATTTTTGGTATAGCTTTTGTCATATTTTATTATCTCATAAATATGAGTTAGAAATAACAAAAAGAAAAAAAGATACAAAGATATCCGTTTCAGGGTAAAATATATCCTTTACTTTAATTATTTTATTTGGAATTTGGACATTTCCGCGGGTACTTTTTTTACTTTTTAGAAAGTAAAGTTCTTTTTCGAAAGATTACCCCTGTCTTTGTTTATGCTTCGGGTTGGAACAAATGACTCTAATTCGTCCACGCCTACGAATCAGTCGACATTTTGTACAAATTTTACGAACAGAAGCTCTTATTTTCATATTTCCGTATTCCTTTCTTAAACTATGAATCTAATCTTTGGAAAAAATAAGTCTCTTCGCTTGAATTTTGGAACTTTGAATTTATTACCCTAGAAAAAAAAAGAAAAACCTAATTCTTTGAATCTTTGGTATCCTTCAAATCTTCGGTATCCTTCAAATCTTCGGTATCCTTCGAGTCTTCGGTACGCTTCGAATCCTTATGGGGAAGTCTATAAATTATACGTCCCTTGCTTGAATCATAACGACTTACTTCAATTTTGACCCTATCCCCCATCAGTATTCGTATAGAACTAGACCGGATCTTTCCTGAAATATAGCCCAGAATGATGGTGTCATTCTCTAGGCGAACGCGGAACATTCCGTTGGGTAGGGCTTCCGTAACTAAACCTTCGAAAGTGACTTTTGCTTCTCTCGGGTTTTTTTTTTCTCTCCTATTTTTTTTTTCTGTCATATTTTTTTTTCTCCTATTTTTCTATTTTGATTTTCAAATAAAAAAAAACGTTGTATTTTTATTTGAAAAATAGGAAGTTCGAGATAGAATTCGGGTACTATAGGAGGGGCGATTACCATATATAACATAAGACTTCTCCCCCAATTCTGTTTAGTCGAGCTTCTCGATCTGTCATTATACCTCGAGAAGTAGAAAGAATAGCAATTCCCATTCCGCCCAAAACTTTAGGAATTCCTTGATAGTTGGCATAAATTCGTAAGCCGGGTCGGCTGATACGCTTTAAAAAGGTTCTAGTTCTATATATTCCTTTTCTAGTCTTTCTCTTTTGATGTCGCAAAGTTGAAACCAAGAAATATCTGTTACTTTCCTGATGTTTCCGAACACTTTCAATAAAACCCTCTCGTAGAAGTATTTTAACAATGTTTTCGGTAATATTTGTAGATACTACTCGAACTGTTCCTTTTTTATTCATGTCCGCGTTTCTTATAGAGGTTAGTAAATCAGCAATAGTGTCCTTGCCCATAAGACTCTAATTCTAGGTTCCTCCTAATTTTTCTATAATCAACATGTTTTCTTTTTTTTTTATTTTGGATTTTAAAGCATATACGTGAAACACAATCTACTAATTTTTTCTTTGATCTATATCTTGCCTACTAGTATTTATAATACTTCAGGAGCTAATGAAACTATTTTAGTAAAATTCAACTCTCTCAATTCCTCGGCGATCGCGCCAAAAACTCGAGTTCCTTTTGGATTTCCTTTTTGATCAATGATAACCGCTGCATTGTCATCATAGCGTATTATTATACCGTCTTCGCATTTGAACTCTTTACATGTACGTACAATTACAGCTCGAATTACTTCGGATCTTTCTAGAGGCATTTGGGGCACTGCGTCTTTGATTACAGCAACAATAACATCACCAATACGAGCATATCGCTGATTACTAGCAGCTCCTATGACTCGAATACACATCAATTTTCGAGCTCCACTGTTATCTGCTACATTTAAAAGGGTCTGAGGTTGAATCATATTATTTTGATTTCAATTTGTTATTTCAATGCAAAAGGATGAAAGAAATATTGTCTTTCCAGAAAGAAAAACCTGGTTTTTTTATCTTCAATACTCCTTTTTTTGGGTTCTATATCTCTATCTCTAATCGAAGAAATTGACTTCGTATGGGCATTTTACTGGCAGCTATGGAGATAGCTGCTCTAGCTACAGTTTCGGATACTCCGCCCATTTCATAAAGTATTCGACCTGGTTTAACAACGGCTACCCAATATTCGGGGGATCCCTTTCCTGAGCCCATACGTGTTTCCGTGGGTCTTAGTGTAACCGGTTTGTCGGGAAATATACGTACCCATAGTTTTCCACCACGACGTGCATATCGTGTCATTGCTCTTCGTCCTGCTTCTATCTGTCTCGACGTGATCCAAGCGGGTTCAAGTGCTTGAAGAGCATATCTACCAAAACAAATACGATTGCCTCGGCAGGATTTTCCCTTCATTCTTCCTCTATGTTGTTTACGAAATCTGGTTCTTTTGGGGTTATAGTCGATGGTTCTTTCTTAGTTCCATCTCTACTGCAAAACTGGACATGAGAGTTTCTTCTCATCCAGCTCCTCGCGAATGAAATGAGAAAGCGTGCAAATTTCTCTAATTCCATAATATTCCAAAATATTATGGATAGATGCACATTAATAGATAATAGAAAAAGTTAGGGTTTTTTTAATATTGAATATTGAATTTGTTAAAATAGATAAATATATAGTCAAGAAAGAAGATCTAGAATATATCTAGATGTGTGTGTCTATTTATCTATATTCTATATTTATGGATAATGTAATCTTTCTTAACAAAAAATCTCCTTATTTTTACTCTTATTGAATCGCGGTAAAGTATTCTAATTCAATAAATATTTCGCGGGCGAATATTTACTCTTTCCTGTCTTATTTGTTAATTTATATTATAACCTTACCAAATAAGGCAATTTTTTTGGTTTGTTCCGCCATCCCACCCAATGAAGTATTAGGATTCTTTTCAATAAAATCCTATGCAGTCATAGGTTCTGTCGTTCCCACTACTTCTCCTTTAATGGTTAGGTCTGAATCCCACAATGGAGCTTCCAAAAAATTTCTTTCCGAGTCAATTTTCTCAGTTTTATTAACCCGGGCCGCTCTTTATTATTGTTTTAAATTTGTATTTCTTGTTTCAAGTTACGATTTCGAATTCTCTGTTATTTTTATTATATTGATGCTTTATCACATTGCCTTTTATGATGTAACTCATAGACCATACATATTGGAATCCTATATCTTTCTTATTCCTATTCTTTCCTTCTATCATCCCTCCTTTTATCCACATCCCTTTAGTTTTGCTTCACAACCTAGAATCCATTTTCTTTTTTAGAGAAAAAATTGCAGTTGCTACAACTATATGATAGATCTACTCATTTATGATAGATGTATCATATAGTGACTGTTTCTTAGTTAGGATCTCGACAATACGAAGCAATAGGTTGGTTATTAGTTAATTTTCTATAATTACTAAGTTTTTTTCTTTTTCTATTTATAGTAGGGTTCAGTCAATTTTTTTGAATCTCCATTTTCGACTCTAAAGAAAAAACTAACGAGTCACACACTAAGCATAGCAATTATATTAAAAGATTTATCAATTTTCATTAAATCTTATAGAAAGAGGTAGAATTTCTTCTTCTTTTTCAGGGATTTCAGGAAAAATAAGGCTCTTGTCATTTTTTATTCTATCACTGAACAGAATGGGAAGACAAGGCTAGTTATTCTTCGTCTACGAATATCCAAATTTTTACACCTAATACTCCATAGATAGTTCGAATTGGATAGCAGCAATAATCAATTTTAGCGCGAATTGTTTGGAGGGGAAGTCTACCCTTTTTGATGCATTCGGCACGTGCAATTTCTTTCCCTGCGAGACGACCTGCAATTTTTACTTTTACTCCCCTTATATCTGCTTTTTTAGTTAATTCAATGGCTTTTTTCATTGCCTTTCGGAATGAAACTCTATTTTTTAATTGGAAAGCTATATATTCTGCAAGAATGTTAGGTTGTCTATAAGGTTCTTTAACTTTTTCAATAGCAATATTAAGTCTCTGGTTTACAGAATTAACTTCCTTTTGTAGATCTTTCTCTAATTCTTCGATTGCTCCTTTTTTCTTTAATAAATTGGGGAATCCAATATGGATTATGACGTGGATCGTATCGATTTCTTTTTGAATTTCTATATGTGTAATTACTTCGGAACTTGAGCCTGAGTCCATTTTTCTATTATGTGTAATTACTTCGGAACTTGAGTCTGATTCTATTTTTCTATTCGAGCCTTTTTTCCTATTCTTTTGTATATAGTTCTTGATACAATTCCGTATTTTTTTATCTTCCTGTAGACCTTCAGAATAATTTTTTGGTTGTGCGAACCAAAAGGAATGGTGATTTTGGGTTGTACCAAGTCTGAAACCGAGTGGATTTATTTTTTGTCCCATATTTTTCTATTCTATTTTTTTTTTTACTGGGAATCGAAATCTTAGATGGATCTAAAGATTATTTAGATTTCTTTACTATATTTAGTACAATTGTTATATGACACATGGTTTTTTTTATGGGAGAACTACGTCCTCGAGCTCGAGGTCTGAATTTTTTCATAATAGTACTCCTACTGACTTCGGCTTTAGTGATGAATAAATTCGCTTTGTCGAAATCCCTATAATGAGTAGCATTTGCTGCTGCCGAATAAACCAACTTTAGGATGGGATAAGATGCTTGATAAGGCATGAGGTTCAGTATCATAACAGTTTCTTCGTAGTAACGCCAGCGAATCTCATCAAGAACTCTTTGTGCTTTGAAAACAGACATATGGATGCGTTTTTGTGCTTTGAAAACCCGTTCGAACTTAAGTAGACGATCGGTTGGAACTTTCCTTGCGAGTTTCCTTAGCCCACTCTTCTTCTTCTTTATTCTAGGGGTATACTTTACCAGTTTGAAACTTGTCATAAATAAGGTTATTCCCCGCCTACCTTTGTTTGTTTTTTTTTTATTTTGAATCTTTCTATTCTGAATTCAGTTAACGACGAGATTTAGTATCTTTTCTTGCACTTTCATAACTCGTGAAATGCCGAGTAGGCACGAATTCCCCCAATTTGCGACCTACCATAGGATTTGTTATGTAAATAGGTATATGTTCCTTTCCATTATGAATCGCGATTGTATGGCCAACCATTGCGGGTAGAATGCTAGATGCCCGGGACCACGTTACTATTGTTTCTTTCTCCTCCTTCATATTGACCTTTTCGATTTTTGCCAATAAATGATGAGCTACAAAAGGATTCGTTTTTTTTCGTGTCACAGCTGATTACTCCTTTTTCCATTTTAAAGAGTGGCATTCTATGTCCAATATCTCGATCGAAGTATGGAGGTCAGAATAAATAGAATAATGATGAATGGAACAAAGAGAAAAATCCTTTAGCTGGATAAGGGGCGGATGTAGCCAAGTGGATCAAGGCAGTGGATTGTGAATCCACCATGCGCGGGTTCAATTCCCGTCGTTCGCCCATCGCATTATTGCAAATTCCAAAAATGCAATTTTCCATATTCCTAGTTACGTATTTACTTACGGCGACGAAGAATAAAACTATCACTATATTTTTTCCTTTTCCTAGTTCTTCTTCCAAGCGCAGGATAACCCCAAGGGGTTGTGGGTTTTTTTCTACCAATGGGGGCTTTCCCTTCACCGCCCCCATGGGGGTGGTCCACAGGGTTCATAACTACCCCTCTTACTACGGGGCGTTTACCTAGCCAACACTTAGATCCGGCTCTACCCAAACTTTTTTGGTTCACCCCAACATTACCCACTTGTCCGACTGTTGCTAAGCAATTTTGGGATACCAAACGGACCTCCCCAGATGGTAATCTTAAAGTGGCCGATTTACCCTCTTTTGCAATCAGTTTCGCTACAGCACCTGCTGCTCTAGCTAATTGCCCACCCCTTCCACGTGTGATTTCTATGTTATGTATGGCCGTGCCTAAGGGCATATCGGTTGAAGTAGATTCTTCTTTTCTCTCAAAAAACCCCTTCCCAAACTGTACAAGCTTCTTCCAAAGCATACAGCTTTCTAGATGTATATGACGATCTCTAGACAGATGGATCTTATATGAATCGTATGATGAAGTACCACATGAGTGGATATATAGGAAAGGAATCCAAATCTGCCGAATCGCTCATGTTATGATCTTCTACATCCTAGGTCTCCGCGTTCCGTCATCTGGCTTATGTTCTTCATGTAGCATTCAGATCGAATGACTCTATGAAATTACGTCGATACTTCCACATATTATGGGTAACGTAGGAGACATCCCTATTTTCCCCGGGGGGTCTTAATTACCACTGCTTAGCTTTCAATTCGCCTCTGACCATCAAATTAAATGTGAATAACCCGTCCTCCTCTCTTTGAAACAAGGGGCGCTTCCGGTTCTGTGCGTGCTTCAAACAATTTTGTCTTCTCCATATTACCATATCTCTAGAGTCAATAATTTTCTATGAGGAACTACTGAACTCAATCACTTGCTGCCGTTACTCAACAGTTTTCTGTTGAGGTCTATCCCGTAGAGGTAGTCAAATTGGATCAGTGATCGATTTCTAGGTTTCGTCGTAAACCTAATTGGTTACTTCCAATTACGTAAATCAATAGTTCAAACCGCACTCAAAGGTAGGGCATTTCCCATTGATATAGGAACTTTTGTACCAGAAACAATAGTATCTCCAATTATAGCCCCTCTGGGATGTAAAATATATCTCTTCTCACCATCCCCATAGTGTATGAGACAAATGTATGCATTTCGATTAGGGTCGTATTCTATGGTTACGATTCTACCAGATATGTCTTTTTGATTCCGTCGAAAATCGATTTTACGGTATAGGCGCTTATGACCTCCCCCTCTATGCCTTGCGGTAATGATTCCTCTGGAATTACGACCTTTACCACAACGGTGCCGTCCATGGATCAAATTATTTCGTGGATTGGATTTCACTTGCCTGTCTACGGTTCCCTTGCGTGTGCTCGGGATAGGTGTTTTGTATAAATGTTTCGCCGTATTATTAAGTATTCTCCTTTAGTTTTTTTCTCTATCTAGAAGTGGAATAGAATAACCCGGTTGAAGGGTAATGATCATACGTCTGTAATGCATTGTATGTCCCAGAATAGGTCCCATTCTTCTACCCTTTCTGGGTAGTCGATGGCTATTCACAGCTACTACCTTAACACCAAAGAAGAGTTCGACCCAATGCTTTATTTCTGTCTTAGTGAATCCCGATTCGACATTAAAAGTATATTGATTCTTTCCCAATAAACGAAGACTTTTTTCTGTAAATACTGCGTATTTGATTCCATCCATAAATCGACTTTCCCTCCTATGCTCTGAGTTCCAGTATCGATAAGAATTCGAGTTCTTATTGTTCTTATGTTATGGTATGAATATACCATACCAATTCGTTATGTATGGATGATGGATGAGATTCCATGGATAGAGAGCCAGTTCCAATAGACTTATGGAACGTTCCCGTTCGCGTGCATCCAGCAGGAATTGAACCCGCAAATTTACCAATTATGAGTTGGGCGCTTTAACCATTCAGCCATGGATGCTTAACAGGGATCATCGTACATCGTAAATAACCAATTTTCATATAGAAAGACATATCATAGAAAAATGAAATCGAAAATATTCGGAGATGGCAAATATTCGGAGATGACTATGAAAACACCTCTCTGGATCCTCGAATTGAAAGAGAGATTGAGAGGGATCAAGAATCCTAATTCTCGCTATTTGGAATGGATCCAATTCTATTGAGTCTGACTCATAGTGATCATTTCTCTTTAGCAAAGAATGACCTTGGTTATCAAAGGATTGAACAACCGGGATCCATTTACTTATGATACCTAGTTGACATTGATAACAAGGATCTAATGAATTATGAGTTTAATAGATCCTCTTTAGCAGAAAGACGTATATTCCTTGCTCATTATCAGACAATCACTTATTCCCAAACCTCGTGTGGGGCTAATCGTTTTCATTTACCATCTCATGGAAAACCCTTTTCGTTCCGCTTAGCCCTATCGGGTATTTTAGTGATAGGTTCTATAGGAACTGGACGATCCTATTTGGTCAAATACCTAACGAAAAATTCCTATTTTCCTTTCATTAAGGTACGAGGGCTTCTTATTCCACAAGAACGAAAGCACCTTTTCATTCTTTCATATACTAGGGGTTTTTACTTGGAAAAGACAATGTTCCATACTAAAGGATTCGGGTCCATAACCACGAGTTCCAGTGCACTAGATCTTGTAGCACTTAGCAACGAGGCCCTATCCATTAGTATTCCACATAAGAAATCCATTATAGAAACTAATACAATTAGATTAGCTCTTCATAGACAAACTTGGGGTTTGCGAGCCAAGGTAAGACCGGCTCGGGATCATGGGACCCTTTTCTATCAGATAGGAGGGGCTCTTGTACAAAATAGACTTCTAAGTAATAACCCCATAGAATCTATCTATATAAAGAGGCAATCGTGTCAGGAAGCGGGTTTTTCTTTGGCCAAAGGGTACTTCGAACTTGGAACGAGCATGAAGAGATTAACGAGACTTCTTTCTCTTTTGAGTTTTTCTGGCGGACCGGTCGCGCAAGATCTTTGGTCTTCCCCCGGAACCGATGAAAAAAAGTGGGTCGCTTCTTATGGACTCGCTCAGAATGATTCTTCTCTATCTATAGTTCATGGCCTATTAGAAGTAGAAGGTGCTCTGGTGCAATCCTTACCGACAGAAAAAGATTGCAGTCAGGTTGATAATAATTGAGTGCCATTACTTCGTCGGTCCGAACCAAGGAATCCGTTAGAAATGTTTTGAAATGGATATTGTTCTCTCTTTGATCAGGGATTGCTATATGAAAAGAAGTGGAGTTTGAAAAAGGGAACGGAATGGTCAAACCGGAACTGCTAGAGGAACGAATTTTCAATAGCATAACTTGGGCTCCTAGAATATGGCGCCCTTGGGACAATCTATTTGATTGCAGGGTTTTGTTCCGAAGCAAAGATATCCGCGGAGGCCGGTTCGTTCGTCCTATTCTGATATTCAGGACCAAGAGGTACTGGATTCTCTTTCGGATAGGCCCTGAAAGGAGAAGAAAGACTGAAATGCCAACGGATCTCTGTCTATTCTCTAATTCACCCGATCCGATAGTACCCGTTTTTGGAACGTCCAGTGCCAAAGTCACTGAATGGGTAAGTCACCAATCCAATCCCTTTGACAAATCGGGTGTCATATTAGATATCATATTCTATATATATAGAAATATCATAGAATAGACATATAGAATTTTTGGTCGGGAAATTCGAATGAATCATTGAGTGAAAAAGGAGCAAAGAATGACAAAAGACGAGACTCTACTAGTCTTCACTCTTGTGGTTTCCTCGGTTTCTGTTTTCTTATTCGGGATCTTGCTTTTCATGGTTCTCATCTCTGC